CAATAGGATTATTGACAGTACCCTTTTTGGAGAATGTTAATAAATTCCAAAATCCATTTCGTCGTCCAGTAGCTACAACAGTCTTTTTTATCGGTACCGCAGTAGCTCTTTGGTTAGGTATTGGAGCTACATTACCTATTGATAAATCCCTCACTTTAGGTCTTTTTCAAATTCAAATCAATTAAACTTTGAAATACCGTACATAAGTATTAAGTATCTAAGGAAGATTGACTTTGAAGCAAGACTTTAGATACATTATTTTGATTATATTCCATTTTGAGCTGAGTACGGATCGTGCTGAAGATTAAAAACTAAATCCATTCTATAATATATATATCTATAATATATATATTATAGAATGGATTTAAAATGAAAATTTTTTATTAGGTAAATCAATTGTGAAATGCTTCTGGTAGGGTGTCCAATATCTGTTTTACATCTTCTATGCGAAAATATTCAATTCTCATAAGGTCTTCTTGACTATTACTATTACTCAAAAGATCCAATAATGTATGTATATTGGATCTTTTGAGACAATTATAGGTCCTGGAAGGCAATTCTAACTGGTCAATAAAAATAAATTTCAATGGAACTATTTTTTTGTTTTTCTTTAAATTAGTTAATCTATCTTGAAAGGTAAAAGGGGATAGAGTAAACTTGTTTTTATTTTCCGTGAAATTAATGCCCTCTTCTTCCGCATGTAGAAAAGGAATAAATAAATCAATCAAATTACGAGAAGCTTCATAAAGTGCTTCCTTAGGAGTTAAACTCCCGTTTGTCCATATTTCTAGAAAAAGTATCTCTTGTTTTTCATTTCCATCCCCATAAGAATGAATACTATGATTTGCATTTCGAATAGGCATGAATATGGCATCTATAGGGTAACTTCCATCTTGAGAGTTATTTGTGGGTTTCATACGATATCCGCGATCCCTATTGATTTGTAATTCAATACACAAATCAATTGGTTCCGTCAGGTTAGCTATATGCTGTGTCGTGTCCACTATTTCCACAGAAGGTGGTGAGATGATATCTTGAGCGGTTACGTGTCTAGGGCCTCTGACGCAAATAGATGCGTTTCTAATTCCATATAGAGTACTTCTCAATACAATTTCTTTCAAATTTATTAATATTTCGTGGACTGATTCTTTAATACCTACTATTGTGGAATATTCATGTGGTACCTTCTCAGATTTTGCGCGTGTGATACATGTTCCTTCTATTTCTCCAAGTAAAGCCCTTCGCATGGCAATACCTATGGTATCGGCTTGGCCTTTCATAAGCGGGGACAGAATGAAACGACCATAATAAAGACGCTTACTATCTATTTTTGATTCAACACACTTCCACTGTAATGTTCGAGTGGACCCTCCTACTTCCTCTCGAACCATACTAAATATTGTTATTTAATCAGATCATTGAATCATTTATTTCTCTTGAAATCCATTTAATTCTTATTTTTACACACGTCTTTTTTTAGGGGGTCGACATCCATTATGTGGCATAGGTGTTACATCGCGCACGAAACTTAATAGTAGACCACTTCTACGGATGGCTCGTAATGCTGCATCTCTTCCGAGACCGGGGCCTTTTATCATAACTTCTGCTCGTTGCATGCCCTGATCAACCACCGTACGAATAGCATTTATAGCTGCCGCTTGAGCAGCATAGGGTGTCCCTCGTTTTGTGCCTTTGAATCCAGAAGTACCCGCGGAGGCCCAAGAAACTACTCGTCCTCGTACATCTGTAACAGTTACAATGGTATTGTTGAAACTTGCTTGAACATGAATAACACCTTTTGGTATTCTACGTCCATTCTTGCGTGAACCAATACGCCCATTCTTACGCGAACCAATTCTTGGTATAGGTTTTGTCATATTTTATCATCTCATAAATATGAGTCAGAAATATACGGAAAGATACGGAGATATCCATTTAATGTTAAAACAGATTCTTTTACACGGGTCCTTCTTTTTCTTTTAGAAGATTCTTTATTTAGTTTAGAAAGATTACCCTTGTCTCTGTTTATGTCTCGGATTGGAACAAATCACTATAATCCGTCCACGCCTACGGATAAGTCGACATTTTTCACAAATTTTACGAACAGAAGCCCTTATTTTCATATTTCTCATTCCTTACCTTAATTCTGAATCTACTCCTTGAAAAATAAGTTTCTTGATTTTTTTAACTTCAAATTGTATCCCTATGAAAGGAATGTTTAAAAAATCATCTAATAGTTCGAATTTGTGAATTCTATAAATTCTACGTCCCCTGGTTGAATCATAACCACTTATTTCAATTTTGACTCTATTTATTTCAATTTTGACTCTATTTCATGGTAGTATCTCTATAAAACTGTGCCGTATCCTTCCTGAAACATAACCTAGAATTTAGATCTTCATTATCTAAAAGGACCCGGAACATACTGTTGGGAAGCGATTCAGTAATTAAACATTCATGAATTAATTTTAGTCTTTTATTCGAGGTAAGCCTCTTGAAGTATTAACTAATGGAGAAAGGGTTATATAATTTATTTTTACTCTCTTTTTCCAAAAGGGAAGTTAGAGATAAAATTAAGATAACAGGAGGAAGGGGTGTAAGATCACCATATATAACACAAAATTTCTCCCCCGATTTTTTCTAGTCGAGCTTCTCGATCTGTCATTATACCTCGAGAAGTCGAAAGAATTACAATTCCCATTCCACCTAAAATCTTAGGAATTTGTTGATAGTTGGAATAGATTCGTAGACCGGGTCGGCTGATACGTTTTAAAATAGTTCTATATATTCCCTTTCGATTCCGTCTATGTCGTAGGGTTAAAACCAAGAAAAATTTGTTACTTTCCTGATGTTTACGAACGTTTTCGATAAAACCCTCTCGTAGAAGTATTTTTACAATGTTTTCGGTAATATTAGTAGATGCTATTCGAACCGTTCTTTTTTTATCCATGTCAGCATTTCTTATAGAAGTTATTATATCGGCAATAGTATCCTTACCCATGGCGAACTATAATTATTGGTACCCCCTAATTTTTATATAATCAACATGTTTATTTATTATTTTAATAAAAAATAATTAAATTTATTTATATTAATTAAATTAATTATAAAGTATATGCGTGATACACAATCTACTAATTGACTTGACCCATTCCAGATACCCCGCTATATCATATTAGTATTTAATATACTACTAGTATTTATAATACCTCGGGAGCTAATGAAACTATTTTAGTAAAATTCAACTGTCTCAATTCCCGAGCGATCGCACCAAAAACTCGAGTTCCTTTTGGATTTCCTTCTTGATCAATAACAACTGCGGCATTGTCATCATATCGTATTTTCATGCCGTTGTCACGTTTGAGTTCTTTACATGTACGCACAATTACAGCCCTAATAACTTCTGATCTTTCTAGAGGCATATTTGGTACTGCTTCTTTGATTACGGCAACAACAACGTCACCAATATGAGCATATCGTTGGTTACCAGCTCCTAGGACTCGAATACACATTAATTTTCGAGCTCCACTATTATCCGCTACATTCAAAAGGGTCTGAGGTTGAATCATATCATTTTTATTTTAATCTGTTATTTTGCTGCGAAGGATAAAAAAGAAATAAAAAGAAATATTTGTCTGTCTATAAAAAAATAAACTTCTATTTTTCATCATCACCTTATCTTTTAATTTCTGCATCCCTATCCCTCAATAACGAATTGAGTTCGTATAGGCATCTTGCGCGCAGCTATTTTAATAGCTGCTCTGGCTACAGTTTCTGATACTCCGCCCATTTCATAAAGTATTCGACCCGGTTTAACAACGGATACCCAATATTCGGGGGCCCCCTTCCCCGAACCCATACGTGTTTCTGCGGGTCTTACTGTAACAGGTTTGTCGGGAAATATACGTACCCATATTTTTCCGCCACGACGCGCATATCGTGTCATTGCTCTTCGTCCTGCTTCCATCTGTCTAGCTGTGATCCAAGCGGGTTCAAGTGCTTGAAGAGCGTATCCGCCGAAACAAATACGATTGCCTCGACAAGATATTCCTTTCATTCTTCCTCTATGTTGTTTACGAAATTTTGTTCTTTTGGGGTTATAGTTGATGGTTCTTTCTTAATTAAATTCCATCTCTACTGCAGAACCGGACATGAGAGTTTCTTTTCATCCGGCTCCTCGCGAATGAAATGATTCATTAATATTACTACGGAATACACATATATTTAATATTATTAAATGATACACAATACACTTAGTAATGTAATGGAATTTATTATGTTATTTTGTTATATTATTTGATTTTGTTATTCTAGGATAGTTTAGTATTGTTATGTTATATAGTTAAGAGTAAGCTTTATATACCAGATCAACATTATTTATTTTGTATCGAATCGCGCTAAAACAAAATGTAGATTGTATGTATAATTCAATAACTAAAAACTAAGGGTTTCGCGGGCGAATATTGACTCTTTCGTGCTACATTCGTAGGGTCAAGACCTTGTTACTTTTAGAATAAATCAATTTGTTCTTGGTTCGTTCCGCCATCCCATCCAATGAATCATTAGGATTTGTTTGTTTTCATGAAATCCTATGCAATCATGGGTTCTGTCGTTCCCATAGCCTCTTCGTTAATGGTTAGGCCCGAACTCCGCAATGGAACCCCAACAAAATTCGTTCCTGAGTTAATTTTCTTAGTTTATATTAACCCGAGGCTCGTTATCTTTAATTATTGATATTTTATCAGTATTGATGCTTTATCACATTGCCTTTTGTGAGATAATTCATAAACCATACATATTGGAATCATATATCATTGATACTTTTGTTCTTTCTTTCTATCATCCTTCCATTTATCCACATCCCTTTATTTTTGTTTAGCAACCTAATAATAAGATTTAATTTTTTTTTATTTCAGTTGCTACAACTATATGATCGATCTAGTCATATAGTGACTGTTTCTTGGAATCTCGACAATACGAAACGAAGCCATAAGTTGGTTATTAGTTTATATAGTTAGTAAGCTCATAGTGAGGGTCGGTCAAATTTTTTGAATTCCAACTATCTATACTATAAACTAACAAAAAAACTAACGAGTCACACACTAAGCATAGCAATTCTCTTAAATGATCAATCTAATTTTTATTCAACCTTATAGAATTTGAATTGCTCAGTTTTGTTTGATTTAATGGAATAAAAAAGAAAATTTGTCATTTTTTTTTTTTTTTTAGGTCCATTATTTCTCGTCTACAAATATCCAAATTTTTATGCCTAATACTCCATAGATAGTTCGAGTTGTATAGGAACAATGATCAATTTTAGCACGAATTGTTTGTAGAGGAACCCTACCCTCTCTGATCCATTCGACGCGTGCAATTTCTTTTCCGTCGATACGCCCGGCAATTTGTACTTGAATTCCTTTTGTATCCGTTTGTTCAGTTAATTCAATAGCTTTTTTCATTGCTTTTCGAAATGAAACTCTATTTTTTAATTGTAAAGCTATATATTCCGCAAGAATATTAGGTTGTCCATAAGGTTTTTCAACTCTTGTTATAGCAATGTTAAGTCTACGGTTCACAGAATGAAACTCCTTTTGTACATTCATCTGTAATTCTTCGATTCCTCGTGTTCGGCCCTCTATTAATAAATTAGGGAATCCAATATGGATTATGACTTGGATCAAATCGATTCTTTTTTTTATTTGTATACGTGCTATTCCTTCGAAACCTGAGGACATTTTCTTATTTTTTTGTACATAATCCTTGATACAATTCCGTATTTTTTCATCTTCCTGTATACCCGCGGAATAATTTTGTGGTTGTGCGAACCAAAAGGAATGATGACTTTGGGTTGTACCAAGTCTGAAACCAAGTGGATTTATTTTTTGTCCCATATTTTTCTATTAGATTATCTTTACCATATATATTTTTCGAAAGATGAATCGAAAGTTAAGATTCATCTTTAACTAATTTAGTTTTATCCCTCAATATAATTGTTATATGACAAGTAGGTCTTTTTATCGGATAACTACGTCCTCGAGCCCGGGGTCTTAATTTTTTCACAATAGTACCTGCGTTAACTTCAGCTTTACTAATAAATAAATTAGCTTTGTTTAAGCCCATGTTATTACTAGCATTTGCTGCCGCGGAAAAAACTAATTTCAAAATGGGATAAGATGCTCGATAAGGCATAAGTTCTAGTATCATAAGTGCTTCTTCATAGGAGCGTCCACGAATCTGATCAATTACTCTTCGTGCTTTGAAAACCGACATACATATATGTTTATGTTGAGCTAAAACTTTAATTTCTGTACTCCAACACGAGTTCTTTCTATTTATCATAAGGTTATCCCCACTAAATGAATAAAAACTGCCTAATTTTACTTATAAAATAAAAAATATAATATTTTAAAATTTAATTAAAATTTTAGTCTTAATTAATTATTTTTTAGAAATTAAAAAAAAAAAAAAAGAAAAAAATTAACGACGAGATTTTTTATCGGTTTTTGCATGTCTTGCGAAAGTTAGAGTCGGCACGAATTCTCCCAATTTATGACCCACCATACGATCTGTTATATAAATAGGTAAATGCCCTTTTCCATTATGAATAGCAATTGTATGGCCAATCATTGTGGGTATAATGGTAGATGCCCTAGACCAAGTTACTATTATTTCTTTCTCCTCCCTTATGTTTAGTTTTTCAATTTTTGCCGATAAATGATTAGCTACAAAAGGATTTTTTTTTATTGAACGTGTCACAGGGGATTACTCCTTTATTACATTACATTTTTCAAATTGGCATTCTATGCCCAATATATCGATCTAAGTATGAAGGTAAGAATAAATACAATAATGATGAATGGAAAAATCAAAAAGCTAAAATCCTTTAGCTAGATAAGGGGCGGATGTAGCCAAGTGGATCAAGGCAGTGGATTGTGAATCCACCACGCGCGGGTTCAATTCCCGTCGTTCGCCCATCACATTATTTCAAATTCTAAAAATTCAGTTTTCTATATTCTTATTTATTTACGGCGACGAAGAATAAAACTATCACTATATTTTTTCCTTTTCCTACTTCTTCTTCCAAGCGCAGGATAACCCCAAGGAGTTGTGGGTTTTTTTCTACCAATCGGAGCTCTCCCTTCACCGCCCCCATGGGGATGGTCTACAGGGTTCATAACTACTCCTCTTACTACAGGACGCTTACCTAGCCAACGCTTAGATCCGGCTCTACCCAAACTTTTTTGGTTCACCCCAACATTACCCACTTGTCCGACTGTTGCTAAGCAGTTTTTGGATATCAAACGGACCTCCCCAGATGGTAATCTTAATGTGGCCGATTTACCCTCTTTTGCAATCAGTTTCGCTACAGCACCTGCCGCTCTAGCTAATTGTCCACCCTTTCCAAGTGTGATTTCTATGTTATGTATGGCCGTGCCTAAGGGCATATCGGTTGAAGTAGATTCTTCTTTTTTATCAATAAAAACCCCTTCCCAAACTGTACAAGCTTCTTCCAAAGCATACGGCTTTCTAGATGTATATGATGATATCTAGACAGATGGATCTTATATGAATCGTATGATGAAGTATCACATGAGTGGATATATAGGAATCCAAATCTGCCGAATCACTCATGTTATGATCTTCTACATCCTAGGTCTCCCCGTTCCGTCATCTGGCTTATGTTCCTCATGTAGCATTCAGACCGAATGACTCTATGAAATTACGTCAATACTTCCATTCCACATATTACGGGTAACGTAGGAGACATCTCTATTTTTCCCCGGGGGATCTTTATAATTACCACTGCTTAGCTTTTAATTCGCCTCTGACCATCAAATTAAATGTGAATAACCCGGCCTCCTCTCTTTGAAACAAGGGGCGCTCTCCGGTTCTGTGCGTGCTTCAAACAATTTTTTTTTTGTCTTCTCCATATTACCATATCTCTAGAGTCAATAATTTTCTATGAGGAACTACTGAACTCAATCACTTGCTGCCGTTACTCAACAGTTTTCTGCTGAGGTTTCTCCCGTAGAGGTACTCAAATTGGATCAGTGATCGATTTCTAGGTTTCGTCGTAAACCTAATTGGTTACTTCCAATTACGTAAATCAATAGTTCAAACCGCACTCAAAGGTAGGGCATTTCCCATTGATATAGGAACTTCTGTACCAGAAACAATGGTATCTCCAATTATAGCCCCTCTGGGATGTAAAATATATCTCTTCTCACCATCCCCATAGTGTATGAGACAAATGTGTGCATTTCGATTAGGGTCGTATTCTATGGTTACGATTCTACCAGATATGTCTTTATCATTCCGTCGAAAATCTATTTGACGGTATAGACGCTTATGACCTCCCCCTCTATGCCCTGCGGTAATGATTCCTCTGGCATTACGACCTTTACTACAACGACGCTGTCCATGGATCAAATTATTTCGTGGATTGGATTTTACTTGACTGTCTATGGCTCCATTGCGTGTGCTCGGGGTAGAAGTTTTGTATAAATGTATCGCCGTGTTATTAAGTATTTTGCTTTAAGTTCTTTTCTCTATAAGAGGTGGAATAGAATAACCTGGTTGAAGCGTAATGATCATACGTTTGTAATGCATTGTATGTCCCATAATAGGTCCCATTCTTCTACCCTTTCCCGGGACTCGATGACTATTTATAGCTATTACCTTGACGCCAAAGAAGAGTTCGACCCAATGCTTTATTTCTGTCCTAGTTGATCCTGATTCGACATTAGAAGTATATTGATTGTTCCCCAATAACCGAATACTTTTTTCTGTAAATACTGCATATTTGATTCCATCCATAAATCCATTTTCTTCCCTATGAGTTCCAGTATCAATAAGAATTCTAGTTCTTACTGTTCATATGTTATGGTATGAATATACCATACCAATTCGGTATGTATGGATGATGAGATTCCATTGATACAGAGCCAATTCTAATAGACTTATTGAACGTTCCCATTGGCGTGCATCCAGCAGGAATTGAACCTACGAATTTGCCAATTATGAGTTGGGCGCTTTAACCATTCAGCCATGGATGCTTAACAGGGATCATCGTACATCGTAAATAACCAAATTCCAATTGAAATGAAATCTTTAGGAGGAATCAATGAGAGGACATCAATTAAAATCCTGGATCTTCGAATTGAGAGAGATATTGAGAGAGATCAAGAATTCTCACTATTTCTTAGATTCATGGACCAAATTCGATTCAGTGGGATCTTTCACTCACATTCTTTTCCACCAAGAACGTTTTATGAAACTCTTTGACCCCCGAATTTGGAGTATCCTACTTTCACGTGATTCACAGGGTTCAAGAAGCAATCGATATTTCACGATCAAAGGTATAATACTGCTTGTAGTAGCGATCCTTATATCTCGTATTAACAATCGAAAGATTGTCGAAAGAAAAAATCTCTATTTGATGGGGCTTCTTCCTATACCTATGAATTCCATTGGACCCAGAAATGAGACATTGGAAGAATCTTTTTGGTCTTGCAATATCAATAGGTTGATTGTTTCGCCCCTGTATCTTCCAAAAGGGAAAAATATTTCTGAGAGTTGTTTCATGGATTCGCAAGAGAGTACTTGGGTTCTCCCAATAAATAAAAAGTGTATCATGCCTGAATCTAACCGGGGTTCGCGGTGGTGGAGGAACCGGATCGGAAAAAAGAGGGATTCTAGTTGTAAGGTATCTAATAAAACCGTAGTTGGAATTGAGATCTCATTCAAAGAGAAAGATAGCAAATATCTGGAGTTTATTTTTTTATCCTATACGGATGATATGATCCGCAAGGACCATGATTGGGAATTGTTTGATCGTCTTTCTCCGAGGAAGAAGCGAAACATACTCAACTTGAATTCGGGACAGCTATTCGAAGTCTTAGGGAAAGACTTGATTTGTTATCTCATGTCTGCTTTTCGTGAAAAAAGACCAATTGAAGGGGGGGGGTTCTTCAAACAACAAGGAGCTGAGGCAACTATT